TAGGTTATACGGACATACTCACTTTAGCCCTACCACTAACAGGGAGACTACTGGACTAAAACCATCTTCTCGTTCCTTTGCTACGCTCACTCAATTACCTTTGGCAAGCAATAACGCTATCCAACATTTCACATAACTGTCCTAATAGCGCTTGCTTTACATTCATCAAACATCTCTTATTACAGTGATCACTTAGTGTAAGATCAGAGGATCTAATCAAGGCTAATCCCTGAACTGCTTGCTTTCACTGGATTTACTACAAAAAGTGACGTTACTAGATGGCGCGAAGCGTCGTAGAAAGAAAGAGACGCATAATCCATCTCGAAACTCAAGCTCCCCGATCTCGGAAGGAAGAATAGGAGAGAGTTTCTTCTTATTATTAATTCGGTCAGTCGACGACTTGGCTTTCAACTAATCTCTTTCCTTGCCTACGGGATGTGCACATGAAGAACTATTATCGTCGTAGTATGCTTTGACGTTCAAGTAGCAATTCCTGTCTCTGCTTCTGTTGACGAATTGAGGTCAATGAATCTTTTGTTGGTATCAGTGCATTAGCGCTTCAGTCTTCCATTCCAGGTAAGCAATCCAGGGAAGCCCTCCTGTCTGTTATAAAAGACTTCACGGAGATTTCTTTTCAGAGGTCGAGGCCCGGTTATGAAGACTCTTTTTATCCAAACTATTTGTGTAAGCCTATGGACTCAACTCAAAGAGGGAGAAATTCAGCACAGCACTACTAACATTATCTTCGTTTTCAGCTGGATCACACCTTATTTGTTTGTCAAGCGTTCTCAGGTATATCCATTCTTTCCATTGAAGTGAAAATGATAAAGAAAAAGATTATCTCGGCAATGATTCTGCTGCTATTCATCAAACGAAGAAACATGAAGGCAAGCAGTTTCGAAAGATCTTGGTCCTCTAAGCGGGATTGAAGTTTTTGGTCTCCGGGTATGCATATAACTCAGCAATCAGTATGCCATGGATTGTTCCGCTGTCACAACCTGTGTGATTCCTAATGCCAAGCCGTATTTTCATGATGGTGAGCTGCTATCAGATCCATCGACCTATAGGAGTATGTATGGTGGGTGGTCTCCAGTACTTTACTCTGACTCGCCCAGGGATTTCGTTTGCTCTTGGACTTGTAGATGAGACTTTACAGCGCTGCTAAAACGTATTTTGAGATATCTAAAAGCCGGACTATTCTGGAAACCTTGCCATTACTGCCTACCCCTATTCTATTAGTCAAGCTTGGCAACCCCTACTGAATAAAGCGGAAGTAAGGTATTAATGCTGGTGATGTTACAGATCGTCGCTCGGATATTGGCTTTTGCCCTTTCTTTGGTGACTCTCAACTATGAAGTAAGAGCAAGAAAGAGACAGTGCTTGCTCGCTGACGTGCAGAAGCCGAGTACAGGGCTGAAGCTGATACTACATCAAAGATTATTTTGTTGTGATGCTTACTTAAAGATATGGGAGTCACTTTTTAAAGTAAGACGGGGCCCTTTATCTCCTCCCTCCCGGTGTCCCCATTAGTTAATATACGAAATTGGAATCAAATTCCAGGTCATTCAGATTTCAGGTTCGGGATATAGATGGAATCGAGAGGGAAGAAAGAGTCCGGTTTCAGAGGCTTGATCAACTGTGTAATCATGGATCAAATACAAATGCCTAAATGCTTCTTTATACTGTCGCCACTAACAGATTTCAGGCTGTCATTTTCAAGTTTTTAATAGTCCTTATAAAAATCCATCTCCACCTATGTAGTGTCCTTTCTCCCCAAGCATTCCGGCATCTCTTATTCTTGGTCTCGCCCTGTGAAGCAAAGTCGGACAAGGAAGAAAGACATAGAATTGATAGGGAACCGTAGCCAAGTGGCTAAGGCATGAGTCTGCAAAACTTCTATTCGTCGGTTCGAATCCGACCGGTTCCTACAGCGCCATTCTATCAATCATTTTTTTACATGGTTAGTGGATAGAACGGGGACCCCCGGATCAAAGGTTCAAAGCCGAGAATTCTTGGAGTGAGACTTTCTTTTTTAAAATTCCAGTTTCATTCATTTATACTTTTTTTTATATCTACGCTGGAAGGTCCCCACCCCTTTCAGTGCACACCTTTCACCTCTCTCCCCCAATTTGGAAGGTTTAGTTTTCATTCATCAGTATATATGTATACGGATCAACTGCTCCCGGCTCGGAGAGGTTCATGCTTTATCTCAACGTACGAGGTAGTGAGGCAATGAAATTCAAAGCAGAGGTGGAAGAAAGGCCACGCGAACAAACTTGGATCCCGCTGAAAAACAGAATGGAATACTCGTTCATGCTTCAGCTACCGCTGCCTTGCCCCTTTCTAAAACCTTTCTATAATAGTTGGTTCTGAAAGAGCTTTCTTCGCTTAGTAAGGTTGCTTGAGCACATTTTGATTCTATTAATATCATATCGATCAAGGCTTTCCTTTAGTTTGATTGCTGTTAGTGATTTCAGAATATTCTTTGCGCGTCGTCTTATTTTCCTTGGCTCTTCTCTCCTCTATAGCTTTTGTTTGTTTGAAATGAGCTGGAGGCTCTGCTCAAAGCCGGAAGCAGATACAGGATCAGAGAAAGACCTCAAAGCTTTCCGAATAGCCGGAAAAAGTTTGGCGATTGCACTTTCTTTCCATCTTTTACAACATAGGGCTTGCGGAAAGAGTAGTTGAAGAAGCCGAGAGGCTAAAGAAAAAGTCAAGTCCATCAACCTCGTTAAGAGTCGTTCCACCCCGGTGGGTGAAGAGGCTGATGTCGGGCGAGCAATCGATATTATTACAGTTGGACGAGGGCTATTTCCAATCCCTGACAAGGGGGAAAGAGTGATTTCTCGTCCCAATAGCCACTTATTAAAAGTTTCATCTGGGAGCTCAAACAATTAAACCAAAATGCTCCCTGGGACGACTTCGATTTGCCTTTTGTCTTTTGTTTGTGTATCCTTCTTTTTCTTCCATGCTTTCCGTTGGTCAACAACCAACCACAACTCACTAACATTCTTCACTACTAGTACAGGAAGGAGTCTCCTTCTTTCCTGTCTGGAGGGAAGAATTTTTTCTCAATCAATCATGCCTCAACCTCGTAGACTATATATTAATCAATATGGGTCGAACCTTGACCCGCGAACTATGGAACAAGGTGATTTTATGGACATCGAACTTTCGTCTTCTATCTCTGATCTCGTCTATGAAACTAGTCATTCGCCTAGCCGTGCTCATTCCAATAGTTCCGCTTCTGAGGCATCCACCGGGGTCCGAAATGAGCTTTCTTCTTCTTCTCCACTTCTTTGAAGTGAATTTGATGATATTTCTCGTTTCTTTCAAGGGAAGATAGAGGAAATAGGAGCGGACTTGCCTTCCAACTGGTCTCCCGAAGAATTTACCCGGATGGTGATTGGGGAAGAGGAGGTGCGTCACCCATCTTATCTATCTGATGTCTACTCTAACCTTGACGAGTGTGGATTTCATAGTTGCTATTGGGAGCAGGCTTAAATATATATAAAACGAATTTTTTGTTTTATATAATAAGTTCCAAGTCAGCCATGTACTACTATCGGTCATACAATTGTTTTTAAATTGTCTTTCTTTTTTTCTATGCCCGCGGGCCACCACATATCGTATCAAGCTATTGCATTGTTTTCCCTAATGATATGCCGCATTAGTACGCTCTCTAAGTTAGGAGACAGGAGCTCCAGCTTAGATACGCTACGCCGGACAGAGGTCTGGGGGAAGTCCAGAGAAGAGGGCTTTAGTAAATTCTTTTTGGTCGATTCCTGCATAAAGTCCGGGCTAGGCAGTAGCTTTACCCGTAGTCAGAATCGTCTGTAGCCAACACAACAAAGGCGAGGCCCCCAAGGCAAGGGGGGGGGGAAAGAAGAGTGGGTATGCGGGATTCTTTCGCTTGAGTTGTTTCAGTGTGCCGTCGGATTTTGAAGGTGTTCAGTAATCGGATGCTATCGAAGAAAATGAATTAAATAGGAATAATTTCTCTCAAAGCAGCTCCCTCACAGCCTTCATAAAGTCTTATTTTATTGCAGACGCATTCCAATGCAACAACGAAGGAAAAGGATTTTGATTACTAGGGCGTCTTAAGACTGGGAATTGACAATAACAATAATAGGTCCTTTAGTAAAAGCTCAATCCCAACTCTCTTATCTGTTGCAGAACCTGCCCGTCAGCTATTGCCGGATTTCATCTCAAATCGAGCTGCAGTTCTTCTTTCCTTTCAAACAACGCGTTGGAATTGGATTGGATTTCGCTCTATCAATTCCGTCACTCTTATCTACGATAGCAGCAAACTCCACTTCTGAAACTTCAGAAAAGATCATATCGGCAACAGCAAGTCAAGTCTGAAATGCCTCAGAAGCAAGTCTCGGCTTAGCTGCATTATCTTCCTACCGATGTCATACGTCACTCTATTATGACCTGAGGGTGACGGAACTACCTTAAGCCCCGAAGTAAATTCTCCTTTCTTCCCTCTCGACAGGGAACAACGCGTTAGGAATGAATTTTCTCGTACTTGAACTGCTGTAGACTTCTTCTCAAAGCCAACGGGAAAAGCGTAGCGCTTATCGTTTAAGGAGTTGCTCTCTTTCTCTTTGTAAGAGGGTTTGACGGAATTGAATCTGCAACTGTCTCGCAAACTCTTCCTGCTTAGGGATACAACCACAACCTATGGCAACTCCCAATGGCTGACTTACTCCAGCGTTGCCTTAACTTGCTTGTTAGCCTTAGGGACTTGCAGCCCTATAAGTCGAACGAGTGAAGGGAATTAGTAAAGAAGTGTAACTACCCCCGGAGGGAACCGCCTGGAGGCTCCGTAGCTAAGATGCTAAGCTCTATTCTTATTTAGAAGTGACAAACCTCTGCTAAAGAATAAGACAAGTTCAAGGAAGCATTCTGAATCTGTTTTGTTTGCTTAATCAACAAGAGAGCTCTCAGGGCAGCTCGGGTGAGTAGCCCGTCCAAGCGAACGATAATAGACAGTCCAGTACAAAGCCCTTGTTCTGGCTCTGCAGCTACCTTTCCTAACCTAACATGTAAGAATTTCTATCAAACCAGACACTTCATCCCTGGTGGGTTATCCGGTTAATTTCTTGCTGTCTCTTATAGGGCTAATTCTTACCTGGTAGGGTATATGTTCTCTCTATCTAATATAGACTTCTATATGCTTTGTATGATTACTCCTATGTAATAGGGCTTTCTTCTCCTATTTAGATTCCTATGGCTCTTTGCCAACCTTCGAGACGTAGATAACTCGTATACAGAATCTCAACTTCTCTAAGACCAAAAGCAGACAAGAACTAAAGGCCAGACTTTGGCAGAGTTGGAATTCTTTCCCTTTCTGTGGTTACTACGGATTCACTTCTTTCAATAGGCGGTAGCAAAGGAAGAATAGCTAACGTTTCGTACCGGGAATCCACTTCCTTGGCCTTCAAAGCCATACCACTACTTCTTTCTACTTAAAGAAGAGGGACTCTAATACTTCACTTATTCCACCTTCGCATGCTTCTATAAGATTTCGCCTAAAAATACTATCCTTTAGCGGTTAAGTAGGACAAGGAAGAAGTGAAAGTTAGACGAGCAGGTACGTTGAGTAAGAATGCTAATTCTAAGTCCTGATACCATGTCCATATACTATGCTTTGGAATCTCTTCTAGTCACATAGCTGACGAGCGATGAAGCATTCTCCTCCACAATAAACGAAATACTATCCGAAAGACTAGAAATACGATTAGCAATTGCTTTCGCGTATTTATTTATGGCCTTCTAAACAGTAGTTTTGTCATATCATTCTTATTTCCTGTCCCCCACCTTTTTAGTACCAAAATAAAACATATTAAGCATCCCTTTCTTCTCTCGTATATAAGGATTCGGCTTGCTTCCTCAATTGGTTATTGGCTGGACATTGAATGGCATTGACCGACTGAAGTCAATAGCAATAGGTTGTTTGGCAGCAAGCGACGAAAGATATGGCTTCTGGTTGTTGTGTCCGCTAATATGTTGAGTTTCCACGAATCCACACTAGCTAACTTTACACAGAAGGACTGCTTATTAGAGGAATTCTATTCCGGAATCTCCTATAACCAACCATATTTTCCCCATCCCTGATGATGAAATGGATAGTTTAGCTAATTGATGTGCCACCCTTTTACCATTCTTATGAGTATCCGCATTCAATTAGAAACTCCTAAAGAAGAAATTATAGCTTTCATATCATCCCTTTCAACGAAGGAGACATACCTTTCGATCTATCTATGCTTACCTTTGTCTACCTTTCACTAACAATCAAAGTAGGCGATCGGATTCAAGGTAGAGGAGATTGCTAACAACGGGTTCTAGCGCATGAACCTCTAACTCTTGGCCGACATCTCCCGCATTCTCTAGCGCTCTTCAGATACCTTATTCTGGGTAAGACTGAGCCTAGGCCTCCCCTAGCAGGCGAATCCTACCCATCCCCATGACAGGAATAAGCCTAAGAACCAGGCCAGACGGAAGACATCTATGAAGAGACATCAGCTTAGTCCTAACCATCAAAGGAAGGAGTAAGGCACGCAGAAGTTTAACGATTCGGAGCACGAACTAGTGGAGATGTGATGTCCATTCATTCAATTCACATCGGTATAGGGCACGGCGAGGCACTTTCCTGCGCTCGGGACAAGGTTGGTAAGCATACCTCTGGCTCAGCCATTAGAGTGATTTTTCATTCACTTATGTTCTAGGGGGAACGAATAGTGGACAAAGGCTTACATCGTTCATCCCCAATTGTTTCCCAAACCAATGAGAAAGAGGTAAACGTTCCCCCCCATAAAAACACTTAGAGCCCAGGCGCATCTGACTATGAGTATGTTATAAACCTCCCATACGTGGGAAACCAGATAGGGAAGGCTAAAACAACCAAATTGGAAGCCGATTTTACCAGTGATTAAATATTATATTAAATGTAGACATTGGTCTTTCCTTTGTCCTTCCCCCTCGTTCCTTTCTATTGGGCCGGTACACTTCACACCAGGCCAATCTCGATGAAAGTCAAAGCCTCCTGACGTGAACGGACGCTTTCTCATTGCCTTATTTGGGAGCCTCGAATCAAAACCTTTCACGGAAACGGACAAAGCCTAAGGAGTAGAAACGAAAAGCTGGGGATACGAACGAACGGAGTGAGTCTTCCGTTAGTTCGTATTCTATACGTAGTGAAATGAAATGGAAGGAGGCTTTGACTCTCACTTAGCGTATGAGTTGATAAACGAAAGATACAACTAGAGTAGTATCTTACGGTCTATAGAACTAGTTGCTTGTTCTCCTTCAATCCCTTGCTTCTTATTGTTGATAGCAATTTTACTTGAAATGAGTTAGGAGTCCCAGAAATGATCAATTGTATCCACCCTCCTGCAACAACCGGACCAGCAAGCGCTACAGCGAAGTGGTTTAGTCCACTGGAGCTTGAAACCTAGGGCTTAAGCCTAGCGACCACGGAAAGGGATTTATTGGCGATGATTTGAGAAGCTTAGATACTATGATACTAGACGAAACGAATCGAGGAGTATCGTTGATAAACGAATACGTATGACGTGACTATTCAGTTATTGAAATGAGTTGATAAACGAAAGATACAACTAGAGTAGTAGGTTTGTCACTATTCGTCGTGAAAGTGAAACTCATTCCTCTCCTTCTGTTCTCTTACCTTTTCATTGAAAGCCTTGGAGGGAAAGATTTGGCATTTCTATGAACATAGTAAGTTTTTGCTGTACACATATCATATGTTCCTAGCTTTTTGACACTCCTAAGCGCATTCTGGCAGTGATTCATGGAAAGAGGAAGTTAAGTTGTTCTAGACTAATTTATACTAATATAAATAATATAATAATATATAAGCCTACTAGAAGGCAACGGCTGCTCGCCTCCTCCCTTCCCACGGGAAAGTTTCAATAAGAAATCCCGTTTCTAGCTACTCACGTCGTCTGTGGATCTATTATTAGTTAGAAATTCACAAATATACTATTTGCTTTACTATTACAAACAAATAAATGAAAAAGCTAGGGCTTACTCCACAATCACTTACCACTCCAAATTATAAGGATTCAAAGTTATATGTTATATAAATATCACTATGAAAAGCTCCCCTCTCTTTTGTAGTTGCATCCGAGTGAGAAAGATGTAATCTAAGAGGCGAATAAATCTTAAGTCACCAGACGGTTTCACTTGATGAGTCCGTCCAAAGCGAGTTACAGAGTGAAAGGGGTGGGGAGAGAGAATCAGAGTCCGTCTCCCTTTGTTTGTTCCCGCTGCTTGTTCTTTCGCGGCAGCTCTGGAGTTGGTTGTTTTCCCCAATGAAGAAGAGATTTTATCTTGCTTGCTCAGAGAAATCTTCAATGATAAAGCCGGCTTCCTGGATGATATTCTTATATGGATGCGCTAAAAGGCCTTTTCCATCTTGTACGGCCTACCTTTCTTTCTTTCTTTATTTGTTCTACCTATACGCTAAGGGATTCTGCTCAGGCTTTACCAACCAATAACGCGAGAGCTGCAGGAAGCTTTGGGTTATAAGCGGTTATCACTTTGAATATTACGAAAGAAAGTTTTATTCTTAGTCTCTTCTACTCAACTGCTTCTAATCCGGTTGTGGCATCCGATCCGGGTTTGTTGGTCTTGCAGCAGGGGTTTTCTTGGCCCTTTTGCTTTAGCTTTCCCTTTTGGAAATTTTAGTATTGTAGGAACTTTCTGTCCTGAATGAAGCAAGAGATTGTGAAGAAGGAGCCAATGGAGTCCAAGGAATTGGAACAATGAGCAGCTAAGCTGTCTTACTCGTTACAAGTATTCCACTCGTATGGTAAAATGAAGGTTGATTGAATCATCAGGGACTCCCAAGCACACGAATTTTATATAAAAAATACCTTTTTTCTTTTTTTGTTATGTCCAATTTAGACTTCTATTTTCTTATTGATGTTGACATTCCGCAAAGTAATTTTTTAATACTGATTAACTGATTTTATTAAAAAATATTTAAAAAAAAGTATTTAAAATAAGTATTAAAGAGCGGAAAAAAATAATGATCAATATGATCAGACAATTTCATATAATCGTTCTTATATCTTATATAGTCCGAAATAGTTGTCTAAATAATAGGCTACTCCATTGCTTTTAAGCAGGCTAAAATCAGTAATAGGCAATAAATAAGTGAGAACTGCTATCGTTTCCCACCCCACATTAAAAAAGAAATAGGGATAGAAAGACTTCGAACTAGTAGGAAAGTTGAGAGCTCAGTAGACAGTTTTTTGGGATGCCTTTCTTCCCTTTTCCAGGAGTTCTTTTTACATACTGGATGAAAGGGAATGCGGGTAGTCGGATAGCCGTTAACGAAAGGACTTCTGCGAGAGCCTTTCCTTCCCTGTTGAAAGAATTAAGAAAATGGTTTTTAATCGATAATCTTCTACTAAATCTAGTGAAATAAGCTAAAAACTAAGATTAAGCACACAAGACCTCCCATCCGAATCGAATGACGGCTGCTCATCCTAGAATGACTGAAATGGATCTACTTAGCTTATCCGTAATGGATCTTGAGTATGCTTATACTCGGACAAATGGAACTACTTACTGCAATTGCTGTGCTACTTTAATACCTCATTAAATATTGACAATCTATCAGGAAATTCACTCTGGGAAGTATTAACAAATGATAATTGTTAATATCTAAAAACAATGTATAATCTCTATATCCATTTATGATGCAGAATATTCAAATGCCAGGTGGTAAACCTCTTAGGCATAAAAACCTAGAAGGAGCAAATTTTGATAAGTTGTTTTGGTTTATTGAAGTATATGTTGTTTGTCCAGATTCAATTAAGAAACCATTTCTCCCATATCGAAATGAGGATTCCACACTCATCTTCCCAACAGGGACATTCATAGGTGTGTTTCAAAGAAATTTGATATGAAGTCATCCCACTCTCATCTTTGAGGAAATGGAAAGTCCATTCAAGTACTTTTGTAG